AAATCGATGATTTTTAGCAAAAGCGAAAGACGTTTTTTTCAATATTCTTTGATTTCAAAAGGACATTATCAATGATGAAACATCAAAAAAATAAAGAGAGAAAAGCCGACTATCGGAATCGAACCGATGACCATCGCATTACAAATGCGATGCTCTAACCTCTGAGCTAAGTAGGCTGGCATAAGAAAAATTCACCACGCCTAGGAATTCAACAAACAATCAGAACCCTTGCTTGCTATTAACTACTTGCTATTAACTATTATAATACAATTGTCATTGAATTCTTAGCTATTCATAATCAATATGAATAGAAAAAACAATACAATTATAGAATTTCACATACATCTTCAATTTTATACTTATAGAAGATAACGATTAATTTAGGGCTAGCTAATTTCGATTTGTTTCTCACACTAATATATTTTTTATCTATAACTTATTGAATAATAAATGAATAAAGATTCAAAAATTTTTTGTTTTTCGTTTTTGAATTCAACTGACATTTGAAATTCTTTTTATTATACTTCTCTATTTTATTCCCTATCATCTCTATTTCAAATCCTAAATATTGAATGGAATTATTAGTTATAACAAATGAGACATTCCTCCGCTTTTATTTGTAAAGGTGGAATTTAGGACGAAAAATCGACCGTTTAAGTAGTTGAAATTGCATAGAAAATGATCGGAAGGGGGGCAGATAGATATATGGTATGTATCCACTTTTATTGAATTGTAAATATATAAATGATAAAATCGTTTTTGATTGGACCAAAAAGAAAAGCTGAGAAAAGACTTTGCCGAGATAGCAATAAGTATCTAATGAATTCAATGGTGTCAGTCTAAATAAAAGAAAAGGGGAAAGGACATCACAATGAGATCCTAATCTCAAAAGGGGATATGGCGAAATAGGTAGACGCTACGGACTTAATTAGATTGAGCCTTGGTATGGAAACTTACTAAGTGAGAACTTTCAAATTCAGAGAAACCCTGGAATAAATAAAAATGGGCAATCCTGAGCCAAATCCCGTTTTCTGAAAACAACCGAAGATTCAGAAAGCGAAAATCAAAAAGGATAGGTGCAGAGACTCAATGGAAGTTGTTCTAACAAATGGAGTTGATTGTCTTGTGCTGGTAGAGGAATCTTTCTATTGAAACTTCAGAAAGAGTGAAGGATAACCCTATATAATAGACATAGGTAAGGTATGCGTACTGAAATACTATAAAATATCAAATGATTAATGACGACTTGAATCTTATAGTTGTTATATGAAAAACGGAAGAATTCTTGGGAATAGATTCATATTGAAGAAAGAATAGACAAATCATTCACTCCAGAGTCTGATAGATCTTTTAAAGAATTGATTCATTGGACGAGAATAAAGATAGAGTCCCATTCTACATGTCAATATCGGCAACAATGAAATTTATAGTAAGAGGAAAATCCGTCGATTTTAGAAATCGTGAGGGTTCAAGTCCCTCTATCCCCAAAGAGCCCACTTGGTTGTCTAACTATTTTTTCTCTCCTTTTAGTTATATTTATCCTTTTTCGTTAGCGCTTCTAAATTCCTTATCGTTCCCATTCATCCTACTCTTTTACAAACGGATCTGAGCGGAAAGGTTTTTCTCTTATCACGAGTTTTTTGATACATATTATAACAGGTACAAATGAACATCTTTGAGCAAGGAATCCCCGTTTTGAATGATTCACAATCGAGATTCTTATTCAGCCTGAAACTTACCAAGTTGTTCTTTTGACAATCCAAGAAATTACAGCACCTGGGCGAGACTTTCTAATATCCTTTCAATTGACATCTATCCAACTTATCCAGTAAAATGAAGCTGCAGTATCGGGAATAGTCGGGATAGCTCAGCAGGTAGAGCAGAGGACTGAAAATCCTCGTGTCACCAGTTCAAATCTGGTTCCTGACACACGATTAATTTGTATGAGCTTCTATTCTACAAAGTTATTGATATGAATCGACAGACATTTTCATTAAATTCAGTAAGAATCTAGATCATAATACATATTAGCCCTTTCAGTTTTTAAAGATATACCCCATCTACTTTAGATTTTATAGATGGGTAAAGACTTTACCATTAGACAAAGTAGCTAACCAATGAGATTTTATTTTCTATTCTTTTTATTTTCTTTATCCTCTCCTTACAAAACGAATGTTAATACTTATACATATTCGAAGGGTGCTATTAGTTTTTTGAAAGACTCAAAAGTCTAAAGGAGGTGAAGGATACGAATAGCTAAGATTCAGTTCAGATATCGATACAAATCGAATCCAAGACCCTTTCATTCTCTTGTATTTTTCAAATTCTCTTTTTGCATTTTTATCCTACATTACATGACTTTCCTAGAGTCCGTCTAAGTGATGTGCGCAAGACAAAGTTCATGAGGCAGAACTTTTTTTGGTTCATACTATTGGCTTGGATCATCCGAAATAAGTATCTTGCAAATTTGAAAATACCAATAAATCCCTAATTGTTTTGT